TTTGGAATGAAATTATCAACTATTTCTGAGCGAAGGAATAAAGAGAGTTTTGGATTGAAATGGTAACTTTCAACAGATCCAAAGGAATTAATAAAACAACCCTAGAACCAACATTATGTTATTTCGACTTCGCCTAATTTTAGTAAGTTATTAAGGCATGGGGTTTGGGATAGAATAGGAAAACAAAGAAAAAATGATTAAAATCATATTATGATATTACGTATTCAAATTTAAAATAAAATTATATTACGTATTAAAATTAGCGAAAAAGGTTGGTTAAGAGATAAAGACAAGAAAATCAGATAAAATCCATTATCATTATAATTATATTAATACTTAACCGACTTTATGGTAGGAATTGCGTTGTTCAAAAAACCGATTCGCAAAAAAAAGAGAGAATTTGTACTTTACTAATACTAATTTTTGAATAAACTATAATTTGAAGTAGATTTTAAGTATTTAAGAAGTATTTAAGTATATAATATAAGAAGAAAAGAGAATTCATATTTTTTATATTTAATATAATTTTTAATATAAAATATAAATAATTATAATATATATATTTTATATTTATATAAAAATAAATATGAAAATATAAAATAAATTAATATATAAAATAATAATTAATATATAAAATAATATATTTAAATTAATATTAAATTAAATTAATAAATAATATTAAATTAATAAATTAAATATTTATTAAAATTAAATATTTATTAAATATTTAAATTAAAGTAAAATATTTAAGTTAAGTGGCCTAATTTTATGCTAATTCTCTATTCTATTGACAACATAGCTCAATATTAGCTATTCGCGTAACAATTTAGGTTCTGGGGTTTACATATACTCATATACTTTGTTATAATTGAAATTGAGAAGTAATTTTTGATAAATACTGATGAGTTCTGTCTCGATTTGTATTTTCTTATATCTTATATCAGAAGGAAAACACAATTGTCGATTACAATACCAGAAAAGGGCATGAATTCGAAGTAAATAATCCATAGTTAATGGTTCCACTTTGTCAACCGAAAATGCCCATTGGATTTTTCACTATAAAAAAAAGTGGTAAATTTTTTTATCATTGTGTATTTTCAGATACAATCAAAAGAAGGGTGGATCAAATTAAATAAGTTTAGGATTAAGGAAAACGGGGGTAAAATGAAAATAAGAATTCCCAGATTAGGGATTACTTTCATCTCGTTTGGATCATTTTGGCGGCATGGCCGAGTGGTAAGGCGGGGGACTGCAAATCCTTTTTCCCCAGTTCAAATCCGGGTGTCGCCTAATCAACAAAAAGCTAAAAACAAGTTCTTCTTTTCTTCTGATATAACTCGCAAAATTATTCCCTGGTAGAAGAAAAGGAACCAAACTGGTGATACTTTCTTTGATTCTAAGCATGTGGTCGTAAGGTTTTTCTAAAACAAAAATGAATCCTCGTTCGGATCTGGGCTTCGGGGAAATATTCTAATCTACTGGCATAAGGGCTATCAAGACTTGCCAATTTCCTTCTATTTTTATTTTTTTGCATCCCTATTAGATTGGATGGATAATTTACTACTTTTATATATATATATATAATATAGAATTTTTATATAGAATATAGATATAGAAAAACGAAAAACAGCCATAAAGTAACAAAACAAACGAATTCCTTTTCGGCAACACCTAGTCAAACCCTTTAGCTTAGTATAGGGAGACATAATTAGATCAAATGGAGACATCGAGGTCTTAAATAGATAGTGCTTTCTCTTTCTTAGAAATTTCGCCCCTTCCGCTTTTATTTATTTTTTTTTGTTTTACGTTACGCGAATCAACAAAAAAAAAAGAGTAAGCACTATTATTCCTACCTGTTCCCATTCCCCTCGAATGTTACTACAGATTTTGTATTTTGCTTATGTTTAATCTTTACCGATTCCAAATTATAGTCGTTTATTATATTGGTTTCTCAATAGTGTTCGGTCCGAATCCCCTTTGACTCTTCACCGTCGATTCCACTATTATTAGTGAGGAATAATGGAATAATTCCTTTGTATTTATAGAGATCGGGGACATAATTCACATGGATATAGTCAGTCTGGCTTGGGCTGCTTTAATGGTAGTCTTTACATTTTCTCTTTCACTCGTAGTGTGGGGACGAAGTGGGCTCTAGAAATGCCCTTAATTGAGTTGAAGAATCAAATTATATCACTTGTTTTTAGAGATCGGCTTTAACTATTTAGTCCACCTAATTGGACTCCCATGGGGTAATCGATGATATGAATCATACTCTTTCAATCAAAGAGATATGTCAATCAATGGAATATACTCTTACTTTTTTTATAGCTGGATACTAAGGAAGATCGGACTTTTTTATTTCTTTTTCTCTTTGCTATTCAAAGATTAAAAACGAAGTAAGTGTAGACGCACTTTCAATCAGCAATGATTTTGAATATAGAGAATATAGTAGTTATCTAATAGTAGTTATCTAATAAGAGACTATACAAGAATAAGACGGGGGCGAGTCACATATTGGGAATTGTTTTATTTCTAATTTTCGAAGGAAGATTTGGCCTTTATCAACTTTTTTCATATCATTGTTTGGGCGTTCGAAATCATTGAGGTTTCCTCTCTCTTATTAGTAAAAGAGGGGAAATTCAAATGCTAAAATTAGTTCTGATCGGACCAACTAGATGGAGCAAATTGGGCAGTCTGTCGATTATCTAGAATATAGGGAATTAATATACACATCTATGACGATAACATTGGAATCTATCGAAACTTAATACTTTAGATTTAGTCTAGATTTCAACTTTATAGACTCAATTTGTAGACTACCAGATAGATAGTATTGTAGAACTAGATGAATCTTTCTTTCTACTATACTATCTATCTCTTAGAATACCACCGAGTCTAATTTGCCTATGTGATTTGTGATTTAAGTTAAGACGTGAAATTAATTTGAATCCTATTCATTTTCATTTAATTTCGTCAATTTTTGATAAGAACTCAGAAGGAAAGTTTCATTCAAATTAATTTTAAAATTGAATTAATCATTTTGACTGACTGTTTTTACGTAAATGATAAGTAGAAAAGCGGTCGGAACTAGAATGAATAGTGCAGTAGCAATAAATGCAAGAATATTTACTTCCATAATGTCATCGGTTTTTTTCTTCGCAATAACTCGGGATTTAATCCCCTAGAGATGATAAATTTTTCGTTTGAAAATTCAATTAATTTGAATTTATTTTTCGATGGTGTTGAATAGGATCAATATCAGGAATAACAATATCTGAGCTATCAAATCAATTCGTAGTCGCGACTTGAATAGTATAACATAGGAGAAGTTCTTTTATACATACCGAATCAAAATTTTGATTCCGTAACCAATCAATACAAGATTTCTTTATTTATTATATTATTATAATTTTTTATATTATTATAATTTTCTTGTTAAATATGTTTCCTTTTTTTCTATAACCTCTATTCACTGTTTATTCACTATTTTAATTTTCGCTTTTTCGTTAGGGCTTAAAAAAAAAATACCGACTTTTTTCTTTGGGAATGAAAGTAGGACCCCAACACCTTTTTACAAGTTCATAGAAAGGGAAAAACTAATTCATGTATTTATTGGCTACTCGATCCGTCGGGACTGGCGGGGCTCGAACCCGCAGCTTCCGCCTTGACAGGGCGGTGCTCTAACCAATTGAACTACAATCCCAGGGAAATAAGGGATCTAGCAGAAACTTTTTTTCTCTTCGTAGAGTATTGGGTATTCTTAAGGACAAGGGGAAATTATACCATCGCATGGTAGATTGATCAATTATATTATTATTTGTATTATTGGGCCGAGCTGGATTTGAACCAGCGTAGACATATTGCCAACGAATTTACAGTCCGTCCCCATTGACCGCTCGGGCATCGACCCAGGAAGAACCCACTTTAGGCTTATTGGGAATCCATGATCAACTTCCTTTCGTAGTACCCTACCCCCAGGGGAATTCGAATCCCCGCTTCCTCCTTGAAAGAGAGATGTCCTAAACCACTAGACGATGGGGGCCGACTTGTCCAACTGCCATGATACTATCATCATAGTATGATCAGTTTTTTAAAATTGTCAATAGAATGATATGAATAAAGACCAGGGATATTCAAAATTGTATCTAATTTTTGGTTCATTATTTAATTCCTGAATCGTTCGTTTATTAATATTAGTATTATAATTTATTAATATTAGAATCTTTATATATTAGATTTTATATATTAGATATTAATTAGATATTAGAATCTTTATAGATTATAGAAATATAGTAAGCGGTAGCACGAAATTAGTGACAGTTGTCTCTAAGACTTTAGTTTAAAGGGACACATATAATCTCTTCCGATTCGATGAAATATCGTGAAATTTGTTTTAGATCGAATTCCTAAGTCTACATCTATGTTATTATTAATTAAGTTTATTTATTATTAGTATGTTATAGTATTTTATTATTAATAATTAATATTAATTAAAATATTAATTAAGTGAATTTTGGTTTGATAGAAAGCTAAAAAAAAGAAGCCAGTATTCAAACAATTGATTTTCTTATACTAGACTGACTCTACAACATTTGATTATTCAAAAATCAGCGATTAGCCAGTATGAGTCTACTGTCCATACTTATGGATTATATATAATGTCTATTATTATTATATACATAAATATAGCAACTCATTCGGGAATTAAATAAAACAAGCCCCTTTAACTCAGTGGTAGAGTAACGCCATGGTAAGGCGTAAGTCATCGGTTCAAATCCGATAAGGGGCTTTTCTTTTTTTCTAAAGAAAAAGGCTAGATCTATTCAGCAAATAGGCATTTTTTTGTATTTGTAATACAAAAAACTAGCGGATGATATGTTATCATTATACTGAGTTAGAGTATAGTATTTCGAATTCTAAAGTGTAGCACTTTTTCGGTAAATTTTTATTATTATGAATAATCATAAGCTGACTATTCTCTTGAATCATTGAAGATCCTA